ATTTGACTCCGTACCACTGAAAGGTTTAGTCGTACACTTGAACTTGAAAGATAACCTAATAAGGCGAAAGAATGCTTGTATAATGATAATGGGTTTATATGGATCTTTGGGGGTTGAAAGCACACATCAAAATGACATTGACATAAATTGACAAGGTAATATTTCCATTTTTTCATCAGAAGAGGCGTATCCTTTGAGACAAAAATGGGTTTTCCTTGATATCTAACATAATGTATGAAAGGATCCTTGAGCAAGCATAGGCTGTCCCGAAAATCCTTAGTAAAGACTTCTACAAAATGTTCTATTTTTCCATAGAAATATATTCGCTCAAGAAAGACCTGAGAAAATGTTAATCGGAAATGAAAGGATTGATTACAAAGAAAAAAGAAAACGGACTCGTATTCATATACATGAGAATTATATAAGAACAAGAAGAATCTTGGATTCTTTTTTGCAAAAAAGGAAATAGATTTCTTTGGAATAATAAGACTGTTCAAATTCCAATACTCGTGAAGAAAGAGTCGTAATAAATGCAAAGAGGAGGGATCTTTCACCCAATAACGAAGGATTTGAACCCATTTTTCTAGATGGATGGGGTACGGTATTAGTCCATCTGACACATAATTTAAATGTGGGAATTTGCCCTCTAAAAAAGGAAATATTGAATGAATTGATCGTAAATTATGAGATTTTACTATTTCTGATCTTTCTAAAGAGGATACTAATCGTAAGGAAAATGGAATTTCCACAATAACTGCAAACCCCTCCGATATCATTTGAAAATACAAATTTTTGTTATACCTAGAAAATGGATTTTGGTTAGAATCATTAGCAGAAAGAATCAAATGATTCTGTTGATACATTCGAGTAATTAAACGTTTTACGATTAGTAAACTATATTTATTGTCATAACCTACATTTTCTAACAAAATAGATCTATTTAAGTCACGATCATGAGCAAATGTATAAATATACTCCCGAAAGATAAGTGGGTATAGGAAGTCATTTTTTCGAGATCTATCTATTTCTAAATTTCTTTGAGATTTCTCTATTTTCATTTTAAATTCGATTTGATTGAAGCAAAGATAGGGGTTTATTGGGTTATTAAATGATACATAGTGCGATACCATAAAAACAAAATAATATAATATAAAAAGAATAGATACCTCGGAAATAGTTAAACTCATCAACGGACCCTCTATCCTCTCTTTTTTCCATCTAATTGGTTTATATTCATTTCTAATTGGTTTATGTTCATTATAGGGTACATTATAGGGTAATAGGTGACTAGAAATCCTTTACTTTTTCAAGTCAATCACTCTTTTTTGATTTTGGAAAAAAAAAGTTTCTTTATCAATATACTCTTTCTTCTACACATTCAACTCCCCTTCATAGTGGAGAATAGCTAATAGTTAGGACTCATTAAAAAAATCGAAAATCCACTCAAGAAAAAGCCTTTCCCGCACTAGGCACTAATCTATTTTTAACGTCTAATTAGATCGGAAAATCATTCAAATTAAGAACGGGAGCTCGTTGCTTTTTTATTTCCCTATAATTGGAACCGCAGAGCTCTATCCATTTATTAACTCGACCCAACCCCAACTTTGAATTTGAATTCCTTTTTTTTTTTTATGTTACGCACCAAGAATTCAAACAAGGTTTGTTTGGAGCCGATCCGGTAAGAATGAAATATTTTCAGAATTCTCCATTGATACGACATGCTGTTTTTTCCATTCATTCCTTTCAGGATCAGTCGTGGTCTTACAAATAATACCGATGGTATGGACGAATCCCTTTCTTCGTACAAATGTGTAAAAGCTGTTAGCCGCACTTAAAAGCCGAGTACTCTACCATTGAGTTAGCAACCCAAATGCAAATAAAATAATTAGGTTATGTAGATAGAATCGGAATCAAAAATCAAAATAAATCAAAGAGAATAAATAAAGAGATTGAATCGTACGACACAATCAAAACATTAAACTAACAAGAAATGAACACAAAATGAAATAGAAAAATTTCTAATCGATTCTGAACATAAAAAAAAAAAAAAAATAGATAAAGTTAAATTAAAGTATAGATAAAGTTAAATAAAGTCAAAATTTATAGATTATCTCTTGTCTCTTATGCTATCTATTCTTATATTTAAAATTGAAAATAATTTTAAAAATGTAAATATTCATTTTTATACATTTTTCTAATAGAACAACTAATAGAACAACTAATAGAACAATACATTTACATTTTTTTTTTCCAACCAAAAAAAGACTTTTGTATCACAGCAAATCCAATAAACCTATCATTTCATTTGAATGAAGAAAAAAAAACCAAACCGCTGGAATAGATATAAATAAATCTACAGATAAGATCTAATTACCCAGATCGGATTATATTTATTTGATACACTGTTGTCAATATGAATGTAAATGTGTTAATAAAAAAATACACAATGAAGAAAACAAAAGAATTAATTCAAATTAACCCCATATTTTATTGATATATTATTGATATATTATCATATAAATATTATTGATATATTATCATATAAATATTTTCCAATACGAATATTAGCAAACCAATAAGATAAGACGAAGAAATAAGTAGTTCTCTTTGAATCTTCATCTTCAAGTGACTCGATAGGACCGAGTCGTCAATCCCACACTTCTTCAAGTACCAAGGACTCATAAAAAATCATTAAATTCAAAAAATTTAATTAAAAAATAGCCTATCTCGATATCATTATTTGAATAACGTTTTACAGTAAGGACTCCGTTTTATCATCATAAAAGAGATAAATCCCATATTCAGATTCAGATTAAATCATCAATGATTTAAAATAAAACAAATGAATAGGTCGAAAAAGAAATTGGATTTCTTTTTTTTTACTGGAGTGATGAATAAAAAAGACTGATGTAAGGGAAGATTAAAGTTGGTATTCTTTCATACTGATTGATAAAATTAGAATAGAAAGCTTGGGGGTCCCCCTTCTCTATCAGATAGAATAAACAATTATCACTGGAATTAATTATAGATATTCTATGTTAATATTTAGCTTCTATGTTAATATTTAGCATTAAGTAAGGGATGACCCAATTTTTTTTTTTTTCTATTCCAAAAATGGAAACAAGGCTGTCAATGAAATAGAATGATAAAAAAAAAATACATACATATAAGCATTTCTTCGTTTTTTGAGTAGTTTATTTGACTTGATTTGAGTCTTTCTGAAAGTTTTCCTCGATGTAAAGTGACCTTAAAGTGAAAGTGAATTGGATATTGGATATATGAATCAACCTCGTCTCAATTGTTAGATAAATTTCGAATTATTCATTAAAGCCAAAGACAAAATCTCTGAAATGAAGTTAGTAAAAAAAAAAAGAAATGTGTAACATATGTATTTTCTTTGTTTGTTAATGAGATTCGAACAGACATTGAAAATGATCAGGGGGTGTGGGATAATGAATGATAAATCAAATACAGAACGATTCCATCTTATTGGATGCTAGACTATCTTTTTATAGGTACAAAGACAAAGAGGTCCAGATGAATTCATTATTTCCTTTTTTTTTTTTACCCTAACCCGGCCCGAGGATAAAGATATAATGAAAAACCCGTCTGACTTTTTTTGAATTCAAACTCTTTGGATCTATGTTTCCATGTTTCCTGAAAAAAAAACTAGATTTAATTGCATCTGCGTATTATTTGAACACGCTAATATTTGTGAAAAAAGATATGATTTCGATAAAAGTCATTAAAAATAAGAAACAAGAATTGCATTTATTATACTCTTAACTTTAACTATAAATAGAAGGTAGAAGGTTGTTCAAAAAAACAATCTTTATTTTGATATATATATATATATATATAGAATTTTGATATAGAGAATAAATATGCTCTGGGACGGAAGGATTCGAACCTCCGAATGGCGGGACCAAAACCCGTTGCCTTACCGCTTGGCCACGCCCCATTTCTATTTTGATTCAACACTAATAAAACTAATATTGGTATTGGTTCTTTGTCAATTCCCGTCCCCAAAAATATCTATGAACTGGATTAGCTTGTTGTTCGTATTTTGATATGTGTAGATATAGAATTAAACTGAATTTATTGATCATAATATAGAATTCCATTAAGATATTGTATGAAAATATGATTTCTTTTATTCTTTTTTTTAGTTTTAGCTGATAATTGAAGGATTTTGGATTGGCTGAGTTTAAAGTTTTTTGTCTACCTTAACTCTATTTTAGATCAATTTATATCCATTTTTATATGAATGGCATATTAATAACTCAGTCAAAATACAATTATCTTCAAGAACAAAATGTTTGTTATGCTTAATATTTTTAATTTGATTTGTATCTGTCTTAATTTTGCCCTTTATTCAAGCAGTTTTTTCTTCACAAAATTGCCTGAAGCCTACGCTTTTTTGAATCCAATCGTAGATGTTATGCCAGTAATCCCTGTGTTCTTTTTTCTATTAGCCTTTGTTTGGCAAGCTGCTGTAAGTTTTCGATGAGATTTCTAATACTGTCCTCGAATAATTCATGATTTATTCAAGAGAAAAAATTATAATAATTGATAAGATCAGATAAGTCTTATAGTATAGGCCCTTAATTCAAACATTGAAGTTATTGTATAAACGTGAAAAATCTAGATTACCTACCCCATCTCCTCATTCTGAACTTTTTTCCATTCTATTAAAAGAAACCTATTCGATTAGAGCCCCCCGAAATATCTAATTTTCGGTATGAAAGAAAATTTTTGGCAACGAAAGACTCGACTCTTATTACAAATGAATTTAGAAAAATTCTTTTCTATTTCGAGAAATTTCTAGAAACCACTTCATTTCTTGGTGTCAAAATAGGATATGTGGTATAAAAATAGAGAATCTATTTTCTTTTTTTCCAAACAAAAAAAAGATCTTGGAGATTGTCTAATGCTTACTCTCAAACTCTTTGTTTACACAGTAGTAATATTCTTTGTTTCTCTTTTCATCTTTGGATTTT